GATCAATCAAATAAGGTTTTCCTTATACTTATAAAAAGATTCTATAAAAGCAATGAGAAATAGATACGAATAGAGCAAGAAAAGAAGGAAATAAAAAACATAGTATAGAAAAGATATCCAAAATTATATAGAAATCACTATCCTACCCTTAGTTTTTATTTCCTTCTTTTAATTGAATTTCGTTTGATTAGGGCAAAGTTCCTTAAAAACCTCTGCCTTTTTAAAAATATCCTGAACAGTTCCTGTAGGCTGAGCGCCTTTTTCAAGGAAATAGAGAATAGCGGGAACGTTTAAATAAGTTTGATTCTTGATCGGATCATAAAAACCCACTTTCCGAAGATCTCTTCCTTCTCTTCGGGATCGAACATCAATTGCAACGATTCGATAGACGGCTCATCGGGATAGATGTAGATGAAAAAGAACCCCCCCTAGAACCGTATAGGAAGTTTTCTCCTCGTACGGCTCGAGAAAAAATGATTCGAAGTTTTGTCTATGGATAAAATTAGAATAAATAGTAAAGGAATCCGTAAAAGAAATTAGCCTATAATTTAACTCATAGTCATTTTTATTTATCTTCCTTCCTGAAAAAGAAAAAATCATTTGTACTCATAACTCAAGTTGAATAATTGTCAAATATCTTAAAGAAAAATCTTTAAGATATTTTTTTATTGAGTGGTCTTTAACCCCCCTTTTGTCTCGTTTAAAATCTATTTGGATTCTTTATTCGGATCCGTGAGACAATTGAAGTGGTGTTTCCTTGTTCTGGGATCCTTTATCTTTGTTTTAAATCATTGGGTTTAGACATTACTTCGGTGCTTCTTAATCCTTTCAAAATGGTAGCAACATACCCCTTTTGTGATTTCTTTCTATCAAAGAATCATACCGACGGTTGATTCGCGCGCGATACACTGTGGATCGAAAAAGTTTTAGCCGTTCCAACAAATTTTTTTGAATTGAAAATTTGCTCGAATCGGATCCTTTCGATTTCTATATCGAAGATATACTTACGAAGTTGTTCCAATTTATTGATTGGCATTAACCCTAGATCGTTGCCCCTGAGAAATTAATCAATACTTTCTACTCGAGCTCCATCATGAACTATTTACATTACAACCCAATAAAAAAAGAAGGGTTCTAGTGGAATAGAACAAACGACGTCGAGCCAAGAGCACCTTCATTCCTATATAAAATGGTGGATGTAAGAATAAGAATCCACACCGGATCGTGTCCTTCAAGTCGCACGTTGCTTTCTACCACATCGTTTTAAACGAAGTTTTACCATAACATTCCTCTAATTTGGAACCAGTATGGAATTGATTCAATTATGGAATCATGAATAGTCATTGGTTCAGTCGGTACAGAGACATAGTAATTTCTATTTTTTCTTATCTACATAGATAATAAAGATTTTTCTGAAGAAATCTTAGGAAGACCCCGGCTTTTTTGTATGAATGGAACATTTTTCTATAAATCTCTATCTAAAAAAAATATCTAACAGAAATATCCAGAAATCTAAATATAGAAATAACATAACTAACAGAAATAATACGAATAAAGAAATTCTGTTTGACTCTGCCTCTTCAAGTGACTCAATAAGATAGACTGACCCATTTCCAACTTCCCAAAGATTCAACCCATAAGGAATCATTACAAATCTTGATAATTGAAAAAGTTTCCTACTTCTACATCATTATTTGAGTGAAGTTTTACAGTAAAGACTACATTTGATTATCATAAGAAAGATAAATCTCTGTTTCTTTTCGAATCGAATTGTCAATGATTTAAAGCAAATAAGCTAAATAGATCGAACAATAAAAATAAATATCATTGTTAAATATTTAAATTTTAATATTTTAGGGATGCAAATTATTTTTCACAAAAATAGAAAGACTGTTGTCACTGAAATAGGATAACAATACATACCTATAGGCTAAGCACTTCCTCGTTTTATATGTATTTTCATATTTTGTTTAACCTGAGGTTAAGTAATCTTTCTGCAACTGTGATCTATGTCCCATCTTATCTGGATCACAAAAGGATTCAGTTACATTTGCGTGTCATTTGAACTCGATTTAGTTCAGTTTGTGAAAAACTGAGATATGATTCCGAAAAGAATCATTCAAAATCAGAAAAGAAAGAAGAATCATATTCTATCCAATATTAGACCTTGAAACATAACCTTGTTGAACAAAAAAGCTGTATTCGGATACAATGGATATACTCTGGGACGGAAGGATTCGAACCTCCGAATAGCGGGACCAAAACCCGTTGCCTTACCACTTGGCTACGCCCCATTTATATTTTTATTGGACACTAATACTAATAAAGAATAATATTGGTATTAAGTGTTCGTCAATTCCAGTCCAACTATCTATAGAAAATCTTTATTCTTTATAGAATATATTATAGATTCGTGCTAGGATTTTGACATGTATATATCTAGAATTCAACTGAATTTATTGATCATTACATATAATTCAATTAAGATATTGTATGAAAGTATGATTTCTTCTATTCTCCTTTGAGAATTGGAGGATTTTTGATTGGGCGGAAAAAGAAGGATTTTTTTGTCTACCTTACTTTCTTCATTTTTCCTTATATCAATAACTCAATCAAAATGCAATTATCTCGACGAACAAAATGTCTGTTATGCTTAATATCTTTAGTTTGATCTGTCTTAATTCTGCCCTTTATCCGAGTAGTCTTTTCTTCGCCAAATTGCCCGAAGCCTATGCTTTTTTGAATCCAATCGTAGATGTTATGCCAGTCATACCCCTGTTCTTTTTTCTTTTAGCCTTTGTTTGGCAAGCTGCTGTAAGTTTTCGATAAGATCTTTAATACTATCCTAGAAAATTCATGATTTATTCGAGAAAAATTATAACAATTGATAAGATCAAATAAGTCTGACAGTATGAACCTTCGATTCAAACATTGAAATTCTTGGATAGCCGCGAGAAATCCGGCTCGCCCCATTTCCCCATTCTAACCCTTTTTCCGCCGAAAGACCTTATTAGGTTAGGGTCCCCTACAATATCTAATTGTGGGTATGAAAGTGATTTGTGGTAATCAAAGACTCTTATTACAAATTTCAACTGCATTTGAATTTCTGAACATTCTTTTTGATTTCTAGAATTCATTTCTTGGTGTCAAAATAGGATATGTGATATAAAAATGGAGGATCTATTATCTTTTCTCGTTTTTCTTTTTCAAAAAATGATCTTGGAGGTTGTGTAATGCTTACTCTCAAACTTTTCGTTTACACAGTAGTAATATTCTTTGTTTCTCTCTTCATCTTTGGATTCCTATCCAATGATCCAGGACGTAATCCTGGACGTGAAGAATAAAATAAAAATTGCGTTTTTCTTGCTTGATTTTCCAATTTTCTTAAGATTTTATTTTATCTATTCCACACGTTTAACTAGGAAAAAAATAAAAAGGGGTTTGCGAAATTTGAAAGAAAAAAATAGAAAGTCATCAACGGAAACGGAAAGAGAGGGATTCGAACCCTCGGTACGAATAACTCGTACAACGGATTAGCAATCCGCCGCTTTCGTCCACTCAGCCATCTCTCCCAATTGAAAAAGATAATTACTATGTTACATTACACATCAAGTAAGGATTAAAGAAAGTATTTCTTTCACATTCTTTATCGTTATTATATAATTAGCAATTCCATTTAGATGCTCGAAAGATCCAAATAGAAAGATAAATAAAGAAGACCTCCTTGCTTTTATTTTGTTCGAAGTGCCTTTTGGGCCTGGCCCGGTCAATACCCAGCCGGGCCTTTTTTTGTTCCAACAAATTCCCTTTATTTATAGGCAACATACTATAAATAAGATACCCAATTTGGTATCTGTGTAACAATTTCCGCTCTGGGGTTTACATATACTTATAATTTTTGTTATAATGGAAATTGAGAAGGATTTTTGATTCAAAAGAATCAATACTGATTAAGTATGTATCAATTTGTATTTTCTTATGTCATTAGGCAAACCAAATTTTCGATTCAAATCCAAGAATCATTCAGGAATTCTCAGTCAACGAATAATTAATGGTTCCCATTTGTCATAGTGTGTTTTGAGATACTATACAATCAATTGAAGGGGTGGATCAAATACAATCAAAAGGGGAAAAAGGGTTTCTTTTATAATTTTTCTAAATTTAGAAAAAGGATTAAAAAAAGATGCAAGTACAATAAACTAACGTTTAGTAATCCAACCCAAAAAGGGCAAATTTTCTCCTATTGTGTATCGTTTTGGCGGCATGGCCGAGTGGTAAGGCGGGGGACTGCAAATCCTTTTTCCCCAGTTCAAATCCGGGTGCCGCCTCATCAACAAAAGAATCGAAATCTCTTATTCTGTTCTGCTGATATAACTCACCCAAATTTTCCCCAGCAGAACAGAATAAAGGGACGGTTGATACTTGGTTGATTCTAAACATCTGTTCTGGGGATTTTGTAAAAGAGTCGAAGCAAGACTTCCCGATTCCCTTCTACTGCTAATATAATGTCTACTGATTGGGTCTTGAATTCCATTGGATAGCCGGCGGATAATTCAACTACTAGTTGTGGAAAGCCCTTTCTATACTGTAATCTACATATATAGACTCGCGAGAATCTCTGAGTGTTCAGGCATTCAATCACTATTAGATTGAGATTGGATGGATAATTTACTTTTTTATAGAAAAAGTATAGAAAAAGTGAAAAAAAAAAAAGAAGTTTTTGAAACCCCTCGTCAAGAGTATAATATATGTGGTGTCATTGTGTATTTTACTTGTGTTTAGTCTTTCCCGATTAGAAATCATATAGGAATTTTTTAGAAATGGATTTATTTGATTGGTTCATCAATAGTGTTCGGCCAGAATCCCTTTTTGACTCTGGACCATTGATTCTACTATTATTAGTGAGCAATAATGGAATAATTCTATCATAGAGATAAGGGACATAATTCACATGGATATAGTAAGTCTCGCTTGGGCTGCTTTAATGGTAGTCTTTACATTTTCCCTTTCACTCGTAGTATGGGGAAGAAGTGGACTTTAGAAGCACTCCTAATTTAGTTGAGGAATGAAACGGTATCAATTGTTTTATAGATCGTTCTGCAACGCATTTTTTATTTGAATTGAAATTCTTTTCAAATAAAAATATCTTCATTTTGAAATTCCATTGGATTCTAGTGGAGAAATGTATTCTATAACAGTAAAACGATTATTTCAGATTGATCGGAATAAATAGATGTATCAAAGAAATAGAATTGGGTCCTACGTCAATTCCATATATGGAATTAATAACTACATATATAGAAGATAGAAGCTAATATTATATACCAACTTTATTAGAAAGTCAAGTACAACTTTATACACTACAATAACACTAATAGAGAGTATGGTAAGTAAGAAATTTCTTTCTTACTTACCATACTCTCGGATCTCATAGAATACCGCCGATTATAGCCCGTTGATTTCATTTAAGACGCAAAAATAGAATCCTTTTCATTTGATTTCTTCAACTATTGATAAGAACTCAGAAGTCAAGTTTCATTTAAAGTAATTAATCATTTTGACTGACTGTTTTTACGTAAATGATAAGTAGAAAAGCAGTAGGAACTAAAATGAACAGTGCAGTAGCAATAAATGCAAGAATATTTACTTCCATAATCTCATCGTTTTTTTTTTTATTTCACAATAACTCGGGATTTAATCCCATAGAGATGATAAATCTTTCACCTGTCAATTCAATGAATGCATTTCCTATCGATGATCTTGAATCGGATCAATATCATGAATAACAATATCTGAGCTATTAAATTAATTCGTCGTCAAGAATTGAATAGTATAACATACGAAGATCTTTTATCCATACCGAATCCAAGATTGGATTCCCGGCCCAATCCAAAATTCCTTTATTTATCCTTCTTTTCTGTTCTTTCTTTTCTATAACCTACCTTAGGTCTTCCTTGTAGAACCATCAAATGAAGTATCATCTAACCACCCGTCCGTTTCCATTAACTACAAAACCCTAACAAACAATACAAGCGAAGTGGAAAAAGAGAGGAATTAGGTTCTAAATGCCGTTTTTTTAATGATCCAATTTTCTTTGGAAGACAAAGAAGTATGATAAAGATGAGTCGCGGGAGAAAAGATGGAATATTCTATCAACTTCACTATTTTAGTTATTTTCATTTTAGTTTAGGGTTTGTTCTTTCTTCGACAGAATCCTGAAAAAAGGGGGGAAACCCCTTCGGAATTAAATTATGCTCCCTGTCCCTTCTTTCACAGAAAATGGAGAGGCGAATTGATGTACTTATTGGATCCGTCGGGACTGACGGGGCTCGAACCCGCAACGTCCGCCTTGACAGGGCGGTGCTCTTGCCTATTGAACTACAATCCCAGGGAAATAAGAAGCGATCTAGCAGAAAATTTTGATTCTTTTTTATTCCCTCGTATCAGGAGAACAAGAGGATTCTACCATCTGATGGTAGATTGGCGAATTGTTGGGCCGAGCTGGATTTGAACCAGCGTAGACATATTGCCAACGAATTTACAGTCCGCCCCCATTAACCACTCGGGCATCGACCCAACGCCTAATTCATTTTAGACGTTCCATAATCAACTTCCTTTCGTACTCCCCACCCCCAGGGGGACTTGAACCCCCGTTGCCTCCTTGAAAGAGAGAAGTCTTAAAACCGCTAGACCATAAGGGCCTATATAAGATAAATAAGATAAGGCCTCTTTTCCACTTGAATATGAATATGAATCAAACCGAAAGACTTCTTCACTCTACTAGGGAGGGTTAATATTAATTTAATAACGTAAATCATAAAAACACGAGAACTTTCTTTCTTCTTTCCTTTCTTTCTTCTTTCATGGAATTCAAAATATTTAAAGAATAATTCAAAATATTTTAAGAACACACTATTTGTTCCGGCCGAATTATGAAAGGGGCTCTACCCCCCCTTTACGAGCCCCACTCCACTCGAAGAGTGGAATTGGACATGATCAAGAAAGGGAATTGGACATGATCAAGAAAGGGAATTGGACGTGATCAAGAAATTATCTTGCTTCAATTTTCATTGAATAGAAATTGTCTTTTGATAGAGCACGACCCATACTGCCGTGAATAGGAGGGCAATAAAAGAGAAGACGGATATCTAGATTAGGTATATCTGCACGTGTTTAATGTTTAATAAATACAACCCAAGCCTTTTCATCATAATTAGAATGATACACTTACTTATAGTATTCTACTAATTCGACGAAAAAATAGGTAATTTGCGAAGCATTTTTTGACCAATGAAATCCATATTCATATTAATAAATTAATAATAAGGGGGTAAGTGCTAAAAAACAACTCTATATTGTTTCTGATTTTTATTTCTTTCTCTCAGCGAAAAGATGAAATGAAGAATCCCTTTAGTTTTCTGGTATTCAAGTAGATTGGAATATGCAATAGCATTATATATAATAATGGTAAAAACTGAATCAGTTTTGATATTCTAAAAA